AACTCTTTTTTTTTGAAGACCCGCTGTAATAATGAGAAAGATTTCTGCACATACGCACAAATCGGTCAATAATATCAGAATCGGATGAATCGGCCCAAGTTGACTTACTAATGGGCTGCCCTAACGGATTACAAAATTGCGCTTTAGTCAAGGATCCAATTAGAGAAAAAAGGGGAATTCTTGTTTCTAACTTATTCATAGCATTATCTATTAGAAATGAATTTTCGAATACTTGACTCCGTACCACCAAAGGATTTGTTCCTACGCTTAAAAGATAGCCTAGAAGGTGTAGGGAATGTTGGGATAATTGGTTTATATGGATCCTTCCTGGTTGAGACCATACATCAAAATGACATTGCCATAACTTGACAAGATAATATTTCCATTTATTCATCAAAAGGGGCCGGTCTTTTGAAATCAGAATGGATTTTCCTTGGTATCTAACATAATGGATTAAGGGGTCCTTTAAAAACCGCAGAATATGAATATGCTCAAAAGCATTCCCAAAGATAGCTACAAGACCTCCCATTTTTTTATAGAAAAAAATTCGCTCAAGAAGGATTCCAAAAGATGTTGATCGTAAATGAGAAGATTGATTGCGAAGAAAAAGGAGGATAGATTCGTATTCACATACATGAGAATTATATAGGAAGACGAAGAATCTTTCATTTTTTTTTGACACAACGGAACTCGCTTTTTTTTTAATAAAAAGACTATTCCAACTCCAATACTCGTAAAGAAGGAACCTTAAAAAATGCAGGAAAGAGGCATCTTTCACCCAATAACGAAGAACTTCAACTAGGATTTCCAGATGGGTAGGGTGGGGTATTAGTATATCTGACACATAATTTAAATGAGAACATTCGTCCTCTAAAAAGGGAAAGATTGAATGAATTGATCGTAAATTAAGAGATTTTGATGTTGCTTTCCCGTCTAAGTAAGATACTAGTTGTATAAAAAGTGAAATTTCCACAATGTCTGCAAATCCTTCTGATATCATTTGAGAATACAAATTCTTATTGTGCCCAATAAATTGATTTAGGGCAGAATCATTTTCGCAAATGCGAAAGTGGTTCTGTTGATACATTCGAGCAATTAAACGTTTCACAATTAGGAAACTATATTTCTTGTCATAATCAACATTTTCCAACAAAAGGGATCCACTTCTATTTAAACCATGACCATGCGCAAGTCCATAAATATACTCCCGAAAGATAAGTGGGTATAGAAAATCATGTTGCCTCGATCTATCGAGTTCTAAATATCCTTGAAATTCTTCCATTTGAAACTCAATTTGAATTGAACCAAAAGTGGGGAATTTATTGGGTTATCAAATGATACATAGTGCGATACAGTCAAAACAAGGTAGTCTAGTAAATAAAAAAAAGGTACCTCGGAGACAATTGGACTCATCAACGGATTCTCTATCCTCTCCCTTTTCCTTTCATTGGTTTCTCTTTATTGTAGGATAACAAGATGGTTAGAAATCCTTTATTTTTTCAACTCAATCGCTCTTTTGATTTTGGAAAAAAGAAAGAAAGAGCTTTATCAATATACTGCTTCTTCTACACATTCATCACCAACCCCTAATCGAATGGGACTAGCTAATAGTTAGGACTCAGAAAAAACCGATAATCCACTCATCGGAAAAGCTACCCCCAGGTACTAATATCTTTTTAACCTTTCATTAGATCGGGTAATCATTCAAATAAAGAACAGAAGCTCGTTGCTTTTTGTTTATCTAAAATTCGATTTGGACCACTCTATCCATCTATTCACTCGACCCAACTGTCAAAAATTTTCTTTTTTTTTTTTAAATGCAAAGAAGATTTTGTAGCAATCCGCGGAATGGAAAAGATTCGCAGAATTCTCTCTTAATAGACACGACATGCTGTTTTTTCCACTCATTCCTTTCAGGATCAGTCGCGGTCTTACAAACCCTACCGATGGTATGGACGAATCCCTTGCTTCATAAAAATGTGTAAAAGAGGCTAGCCGCACTTAAAAGCCGAGTACTCTACCGTTGAGTTAGCAACCCCAATAAAAAACGCGTAGATATAATCAAAATAAAAAAAGAGATACAATTGCACGACACGATAAAAACAGGAAACTAAGAAGAAAACAACGAGAACCCATTCTGAACATAGAAAAGATCAGATGAAAATACAAGAACTTTTCAGATAACAATAAAGTCGAAATTGAGAGACCATCTCCTATCCAATATGTCAGCCATTGTTATCCTTATCTACTTTCTTTTTGAAAGTCAAATAAAGACTTCTTGTATCAGAGAAAATCAACCGAACCGAGCAATTGCTTTTGAATAAAGTAAAAAAAACCTATGGAAATGGGAAAAAAGGATCCGTTTACACATTATTCCATTGTATTTATTCGCAACGCGATTGTCAATAGAAATTTGTATATTGAAAAAAGAATCCAATGAAAAAAGAACTAAGGACTTGTATGAAATTTTCATTTCATAGACACAAAACAAAAAATGGATATAGGTGGAAAAAGGAATAAAGTATGAAAAAACTAGGTTTTTATGACTATTAATGAATATAAGGGGAATAAGCAAGCTTAGCTCCCCTTTTTTTTCTTAATTATTAGTATTCGTGATTTCTTTTGATACTAAAGTTCCAACAACGGGAATCCCTGTATCCTTCAAAACTCCTGCCTTCTTTAAAATATCATGAACAGTTCTTGTAGGTTGAGCGCCTCTTTCAATAAAATATTGAATAGCAGGAACATTTAAATGGGTTTGATTGTTTATCGGATCATAAAGACCCACCTTTCGAAGATCCCTTCCTTCTCTTCGGGATCGAACATCAATTGCAACGATTCGATAAACCGCTCGTTGCTTTCGTCCACAGCGTTTCAAACGAAGTTTTACCATAACATTCCTATAGTTTGTTACCGGTTTGTAATTGATTCCATTACAGAATCATGGATAATCATTGGTTTGGTTAAGTGGATACCTAACCATCTATCAATTTTGATTTCTATTCAAATTCGATATGTTAAATATCGAAATTAACAGATTGAAATTAGAATTCAAATTGAAATTATTCTTATTCAGAGAATTTTTGAATTCCATTTTTAATTAACAAATGGAATATAAGATTAGATTCTATCATTTTTTTTTTTTTAATAAAGACTCTATCGGAATAGTTTTCTATTTTATAGAAAACTAGATATCGTTCTATCTAATTTAGATCTAGATAGAGACTCTATATGTGTATGTTCTGGGACGAAAGGATTCGAACCTTCGCGTATCGGGTCCAAAACCCGTTGCCTTACCACTTGGCGACGCCCCAGTGGTGTATAGTAGTGCTGACCAACGCCGATACAAATATCTCTCTATTTGTATGTTCTGAGACGAAAGGATTCCAACCCCCCCTCTACGTAAAACCGCTAGCGCCTTATCCGCTTAGCCAAAGCGACATGACATTTTTCTTTCTATTCGCCAGTATAAGTATTATTATACTACGCGTAATAGGCCTTTGTCAACCCTAACCCCAATATCTATGGAATAGATGAAACATATAATGAAACGGACTTTATTGATCATTACATAGAATTCAATTAAGATATTGTATGAAAATAGGATTTCTTCTATTCTCTTTTGAGAGTTGAAGAATTTTTTTTGTCTACCTTCATTCTATTCATTTTTATCTTCTATTAATAACATCTTAATAACTCAATCAAAATTATCCCCAAGAACAAAAAAGGTTTGTTATGATTAACATATTTAGTTTTATCTGTATCTATCTTCATTCTGTCCTTTATTCGAGTAGTTTTTTCTTCGGCAAATTGCCTGAAGCCTACGCTTTTTTGAATCCAATCGTAGATGTTATGCCAGTCATACCTCTTTTCTTTTTTCTCTTAGCCTTTGTTTGGCAAGCTGCAGTAAGTTTTCGATGAACTCTTTACTTTAATACTGGCCTAGAAAATGGAAGAATTTATTCGAAAAAAAAATGTGAACAATTCATTAATAAGATGGGCTAAGTCTTAGAGTATGAAGAGCATAAAACCTCGATTCCAAGATGGAAATTATTGGATAGCCACCATAAATCTAGATCAATCCATATTTCCTATTAGGACCCTTTTGCATTATTGGTATCAAAGTAGCCAAATAAAATAGTATACCGAGTATAAGAATGGGCAATCTATTCTCTTTTTACCAAAAAAAGAATCTTGGAGATTCTATAATGCTTACTCTCAAACTCTTTGTTTATACGGTAGTGATCTTTTTTGTTTCTCTCTTCATATTCGGATTTCTATCTAATGATCCGGGGCGTAATCCTGGACGTGAAGAATAGAATAAAAAGATGATTTTTCTTTTTCTTGCTTGATTTTGAAACGTTCTTAGGATTTTATCTATTCCACATCTTTAACTATTTTAAAGAAATTATCAAAAAGAAAGCAAAAGAAAAAAAGGGGGGGAGGGGTCTAAACCGGAATCTGAAAGAAAAAAAAGATCAAGACATCAACGGAAAGAGAGGGATTCGAACCCTCGGTACGAATAATTCGTACAACGGATTAGCAATCCGACGCTTTAGTCCACTCAGCCATCTCTCCCAGTTTAAAATGGGAGAATTACCGGAAATTACACGAAAAGTCAGACTTGAAAAAACCTTCTTTATCCCCCCACCCTATTCTTTATCTCTCTGTCTTTTTTAGACTTTTATTCTAAAGATAAAAATCTAGGTTTTTATTTATCAGCAATTATATTTAAGAAATAAGGGATCGAATAAAGAGAAATCGAATGAATAAAAAAAAAGAAGATAGGTCTTGCCAGAGTCCCCCTTTCTGAAAGGAAGACCGTGAAATTCTTTGTCCCTTTCTCGGAGACCAAAAGAGTACTCCATTCGAAAGAAAGGCTCTTTTCTGCGGCCTGGCCCGGTCAATACCTAGCCGGGCCTTTTTGAGTGTCGAAGAAAGGATACAAAAAAAAAAAAATACATAAAAAAGAGATCAAATTCTTTTTTTTTATTGAATTT